TTCCTCTTTCTCGGTCCGAGAAGTGCATTGTTGGAACTGGGCTGGAACGCCAAACGGCTCTAGATTCGGGGGTTTCCGTTATAGCCGAGCGCGAAGGCAAAATCATTTATACTGATACTTACAAGATCATTTTCTCAAGTAATGGGGATACTATAAGCATTCCATTAGTTATGTATCGACGTTCCAACAAAAATACTTGTATGCATCAAAAACCTCAAGTTCAGCGGGGTAAATGCATTAAAAAGGGACAAATTTTAGCGGATGGTGCGGCTACAGTTGGTGGGGAACTCGCTTTAGGAAAAAACGTATTAGTAGCTTATATGCCATGGGAAGGTTACAATTCTGAAGACGCAGTACTAATTAGCGAACGTCTGGTATATGAAGATATTTATACTTCCTTTCACATACGGAAATATGAAATTCAGACTCATGTGACAAGCCAAGGTCCCGAAAAAATCACTAAGGAGATACCGCATTTAGAGGCTCATTTACTCCGAAATTTAGACAGAAATGGAATTGTGATGCTGGGATCTTGGATAGAAGCCGGCGATATTTTAGTAAGTAAATTAACGCCTCAGGCAGCGAACGAATCCTCGTATGCCCCCGAGGATAGATTATTACGAGCCATACTTGGCATTCAGGTATCCACTGCAAAAGAAACTTCCCTAAAACTCCCTATAGGTGGAAGGGGTCGAGTTATTGATGTGAGATGGATCCAGAAAAAGGGAGGTTCCAGTTATAATCCAGAAAGGATTCGTGTATATATTTTACAGAAACGTGAAATCAAAGTGGGCGATAAAGTAGCTGGAAGACATGGGAATAAGGGTATCGTTTCTAAAATTTTGTCTAGACAAGACATGCCCTACTTGCAAGATGGAACACCAGTTGATATGGTCTTCAACCCATTAGGAGTACCTTCACGAATGAATGTGGGGCAGATATTTGAATGTTCGCTTGGGCTAGCGGGGGATTTGCTAAAGAGACATTATAGAGTAGCACCCTTTGATGAAAGATATGAGCAAGAGGCTTCGAGAAAATTAGTGTTTTCTGAATTATATGAAGCTAGTAAACAAACAAGAAATCCATGGGTATTTGAACCCGAATATCCGGGAAAAAGCAAAATATTTGATGGAAGAACAGGGGGTCCTTTTGAACAACCTGTTCTAATAGGCAAGTCCTATATCCTAAAATTAATTCATCAAGTTGATGATAAAATCCATGGACGTTCGAGTGGACATTATGCACTTGTTACACAACAACCCCTTAGAGGAAGGGCCAAGCAGGGGGGACAACGAGTAGGAGAAATGGAAGTTTGGGCTCTAGAGGGATTTGGTGTTGCTCATATTTTACAAGAGATGCTTACTTATAAATCTGATCATATTAGAGCTCGTCAAGAATTACTTGGTGCTACGATTATTGGAGGAACAGTACCTAACCCTGAAGATACTCCCGAATCTTTTCGACTGCTCGTTCGAGAACTACGATCTTTGGCTCTGGAACTGAATCATTTCCTTGTATCTGAGAAGAACTTCCAGATTAATAGGAAGGAAGTTTGATCTGAATGAATCAGAATTTCTATTCTATGATCGACCGATATAAACATCAACAACTTCGAATTGGACCAGTGTCTCCTGAACAAATAAGGGCTTGGGCCAACAAAACCCTACCCAATGGAGAGATAGTTGGAGAGGTAACAAAACCCTATACTTTTCATTATAAAACCAATAAACCGGAAAAAGATGGATTGTTTTGTGAAAGAATCTCTGGACCCATAAAAAGTGGAATTTGTGCTTGTGGAAATTATCGAGTAATCGGAGCTGAAAAAGAGGACCCGAAATTTTGTGAAGAATGCGGGGTGGAATTTGTTGATTCTCGGATACGAAGATATCAAATGGGATACATCAAACTCGCATGTCCAGTAACTCATGTGTGGTATTTGAAACGTCTTCCGAGTTATATCGCGAATCTTTTAGATAAGCCCCTTAAGGAATTAGAAGGCCTAGTATACTGCGATGTGTGATTTGATCGAAATTTGCATTTTACAGATTCGAACTAATAAACTGTCATCCCATTCAATCTGATTGGGATGCCCCTGACTCTGACATGTGTCTTGGAAAGAGTAACATGAAGCTCAGAATTATGGGTGTATTCAATACTTCCAAATGAAAGGGGAATTGATCTATGGTCGATTCCGTAACAGATGAACGGGAATTGCTAGTTATACCTCGTGAAAAAAAAAAAAAAAGAATTTTTCGTGGAATTAGTCATTCCATTTCTTTTAGCGGGAGGTTCTATTCAAGCAAGCAAATATGGCATGGTTACAGAAGTCTATCTATCGCATATATGCTTCAAGGGACATCATGACATAACCATCGAAGTGAGTAGGGACCTAAAAGATCGAATGGAACGAAACGATATATAGACAAGTAAATCCCTTACGAGTCCAAAAGTATTCCTTAAAGGCGGATTCATCATTTGAAGGGAAGTAGACTACTCAATA